TTTTATATTTATTATAAAAAAAATTAGAAATGGTTTAATTATATTTTATTATAATTTATTCTTTTAATAATTTATATATATATATATATATATATATATATATATATATATTAAATATTTAATGTATTTTTAATTATATTAAATTTAAGTAATTTTTAATTTATATAAATTGATTTTTTCTTAGAATATTGTTTTCAATATAAATATTTTGAAAAAAAAGAAAAAGAAATTTTTAATTGTTTAAAAATATTTTTAAAATTTTTTAATTTTTATTTAATATTTTTAAAAAAGTTTTTAAAATATTTTTTTATATATATATAAATTAAATAAATTAAATAATTTAATAAATTATAATAATAATTTAATATTTTTTTAATAATTTATATTTAAAAACTAATATTTTAATATATATATAAATTTTTAATATAAAAAAAAAAAAAAAAAAATCTATATATATATATATACATTAAATAAAAAATAATTATGGTTTGAAAATTTATTTTTAATTTGTTTTACATATAAATTTTAGTGTTAAATTTGATTTATTTAAAAAATATTTTAATTATTTTGTAGTAATTATTATTAAATATTTAAGAAATTAAGATTTAGTAATTTTAAAATTAATAACAAATTTTGTGCCAGCAGTTGCGGTTATACAAAAATTAAGTTAAATTTTTTTAGTTATTAATAAATAAAGAAAATTATTATTAAATATATTTAAATGATAGATTATTAGGTGAAATTTTAATTTATTAAAATTATATAGTTTTTTATGATTTAAGAAATTTATTTAAAAACTAGGATTAGATACCCTATTATAAAAATTTAATTAAAAATACTAAAATAGTAATTAATAATTTATTGAAACTTAAATAAATTGGCGGTATTTTAGTTCATTTAGAGGAATCTGTTTATTAATTGATAATCCACGAATGAATTTACTTAATTTAAAATTTTGTATATCGTTGTTAAAAAAATATTTTTTAATAAAAATAATATTTAAATTTTTATATATATAAAAGTTAAATCAGATCAAGATGCAGATTATAATTAAGAATATAATGGATTACAATAAATTTATTTAAATGAAAATTAATTTGAAATAATTAATGGAAAGTGGATTTAAATGTAATTTTATTTAATTTAATAAAATGATTAAAAATTAAGATATGTACATATTGCCCGTCGCTTTCATATATAATTTATTAAATATAAAATAAATTGGAATAAGTCGTAACAAAGTAGAGGTACTGGAAAGTGTTTCTAGAAAGACAAATTAAAGCTTAAGTTAAGTATTTCATTTACATTGAAAAGATATTAAAAGAAAATTAATTAATTTGAGGGGAAAAATTAATAAGGGGGTATTAATAAAAAAATTTTTAAATAAGTATTAATTATTTTAATGGGGGTTAAAGTATATTAATAGAAAAAATTTAAAAATTTATAGTGAATAGTATTGAGAAAGAATTTTGAAATAGATTTAAATATAAATTTATAATAAAGTAATTTTAATTTGATGTATCTTGTGTATCAGAGTTTATTTAAAAAAATTTTTAAATAAAAAATTCTCGAATTTAAAAGAGATAATTAATTAAAAAAGTTATTGTTGCAAAAATATTTAAAATAATTAATTTGAAATGAGATGTTAATCGTTTTTAAATATATCTAGTTTTTTTAGAAAAAAATTTAATTTTAAATTTATTTATTATTTAATATATATATATATATATATATATATATATATTATTTTATTTATTAATTAAATAATTAATTATTTAATTATTTTTTAAATTTAATATTTTAAGGGATAAGCTTTAAATTAAAATTATATAATTAATTAATTGAAAATATTGAAAAATATATAATTTATATTATTAAAAATTTTTAATTTGTTATAAATAATTTCAATGAATTAAAAATTTAAATTTAATTTATTATTTTATAAAAAAAATATTTTTAATAAATAAAAATAAGTTATAATGATAAAATTAGTATATAATATTAAATATATAAATTTTTAAATTTATATAAATTATTTTAAAGGAATTCGGCAAAATTTTATATTCACTTGTTTATCAAAAACATGTCTTTTTGTTTAATAATTTAAAGTTTAATCTGCCCCCTGATAAATATTAAAGGGCTGCAGTAATTTGACTGTACAAAGGTAGCATAATCATTAGTCATTTAATTGATGACTTGTATGAAAGATTGGATGAAATATAAACTGTCTTTAAAATATTATATAGAATTTAATTTTTTGATTAAAAAGTTAAAATAAATAAAAAAGACGAGAAGACCCTATAGAGTTTTATTATTAAATAAATTAATGTTATTTATAAATAAGATAGATTTAAATTAATTTAATAATTTTGTTGGGGTGATGAAAAAATTAAATAAACTTTTTTTATAATAATTATATAACATGAATAAGTGAATTATTGATCCATTAATAATGATTACAAGAAAAAATTACCTTAGGGATAACAGCGTAATTTTTTTTTTTAGTTCATATAAAAAAAAGAGTTTGCGACCTCGATGTTGGATTAAGATAAAATTTAAATGTAGAAGTTTAATAGTTTTGATCTGTTCGATCATTAAAATCTTACATGATCTGAGTTCAAACCGGTGTAAGCCAGGTTGGTTTCTATCTTTTTAAAATTAAAATATTTTAGTACGAAAGGATCAAATATTTAAATTAAATTTAATTAAAAGAATTTTATTAATATTTTTTAAAAAAAATTATTAATATATATATATATATATATATATACTATTTTGGCAGAAAAATGTAATGGTTTTAGAAGTCATAAATATATAATTTATTATATAAATAGTAATTTTAAGAAAGGATTTAATTTTAGTTATTATTGGTTTATTAATTTTAATTATTGGGGTATTAATTGGAGTTGCTTTTTTAACTTTATTGGAACGAAAAGTTTTAGGTTATATTCAAATTTGTAAAGGTCCTAATAAAATAGGTATTATAGGAATATTACAGCCTTTTTCGGATGCTATTAAATTATTTACTAAAGAAATAACATATCCTAATTATTCAAATTATATTATTTATTATTTTTCTCCTGTTGTTGCTTTTATTTTATCATTAATTATTTGAGTAGTAATTCCTTATTATTTTAATTTAGTTAGATTTAATTTAGGTATTTTATTTATTTTAAGATGTATAAGAATGGGAGTTTATAGAGTTATGGTTGCAGGGTGATCATCAAATTCAAATTATGCTTTGTTAGGGGGATTACGTGCAGTTGCTCAAACAATTTTTTATGAAGTTAGATTAGCAATAATTTTATTATTTAGAGTAGTTATAATTATAGATTTAAATTTATTTTTTTTTTTTGATTATCAAAAAGGAATTTGATTTATATTTTTAATATTTCCTTTAAGATTATGTTGAGTAAGAAGTATGTTAGCTGAAACTAATCGTACACCATTTGATTTTGCAGAGGGAGAGAGAGAATTAGTTTCAGGGTTTAATGTAGAATATAGAAGAGGGGGATTTGCTTTAATTTTTTTAGCTGAATATTCAAGTATTTTATTTATGAGAATATTATTTGTTTTAATACATTTAGGGGGATTTAATTTAACTTTAAATTTTTATTTAAAATTATTATTTATTTCTTTTCTATTTATTTGAGTTCGAGGGACTTTACCTCGCTATCGTTATGATAAGTTAATATATTTAGCTTGAAAAAGATATTTACCTATTTCATTAAATTTTTTATTATTTTTTTTAGGTATAAAAATTTTTTTATTCTAAAAGTTAAGTTAATTTTTTTAGTATAAATTAATAGAATATTTTTCTTTCTTAAGTTTTCAAAACAAATGCTTTAACAAGCTCATTAATTAATTAATTGAAAATTAAATTATCTCAGTATTTATTAATGATAGGATTGATAATAAAATAAGAAAAGTAACAAATAGTTAATAATTGTCCAGTAATAATGTAAGGGTCTTCTACTGGTCGAGCACCGATTCATGTTAATAAAATAATTGTAATAATTAAGAATCAAAATAAGATTTGATTAATAGGGTAAAAATGAATTCCTTGAATTTTTTTATTAAATGAAAAAGGTAAAATAATTAAAATTAAAATAGATATAATTAAAGCAATTACTCCTCCTAATTTATTAGGAATTGAGCGAAGAATTGCGTAAGCAAATAAGAAATATCATTCGGGTTGAATATGAGGTGGAGTAACTAATGGGTTAGCAGGAATAAAATTATCAGGATCACCTAATAAATAAGGATTTGTTAGAGTTAATATAGTTAAAATAGAAATAATAATAATAATTCCTAAAATATCTTTAAAAGTAAAAAAGGGATGAAATGGGATTTTATCATAATTTCTATTTAATCCTAAAGGATTGTTGGATCCTGTTTGATGAAGATAAAGTAAATGAATTATAGTTATTATTATAATAATAAATGGAAATAAAAAATGAAAAGTATAAAATCGAGTTAATGTAGCATTATCTACTGCAAATCCTCCTCAAATTCAATTAACTAATATTGTTCCTAAGTAGGGAATAGCAGATAATAAATTAGTAATTACTGTAGCTCCTCAAAAAGATATTTGTCCTCAAGGTAAAACATATCCTATAAATGCTGTTCCTATTAATAGAAATAAAATTATTACACCAATTAATCATGTATGTTTAAGGTTAAATGATTCGTAATAAATTCCTCGTCCAATATGAAGATAAATACAAATGAAGAAAAATGATGCTCCATTAGCATGAAGAGTTCGGATTAATCATCCATAATTTACATTTCGGCAAATGTAATTTACTCTATAAAAAGCTATTTCAATATTAGAAGTATAATATATTGTTAGAAATAATCCAGTAATAATTTGAATAATAAGACATAATCCTAATAATGATCCAAAATTTCATCAATAAGAAATATTTGAAGGTAGAGGCATATCAATAAAAGAATTATTTAATATTTTAATAATAATATTATTTTTTCGTAAAGGAATAAAATTTTTATTTATCATTATTATTATTATTAATTTAATATATATATATATATATATATATATATATACATTTATATATTTAAAATATAGATCGTAAAGGACCATAAAAAATATTTGTAATTTTAACAATTGCAATTAATGAAATTAATAAATAAATTATTAATATTAATATAATTATAAATGTATGATTATTATATAATTTATTTAAATTAATAGAATTAGAGTATGAGTTATAAATTATATTATTAATGTTAAATATATTATTTATATCTGAATTGAAAGATAAATTTATAAAAAATAAATTATTTATAAAAAATAAAATAAAAATTAGTAATAAAATTATTAAGAAAAAAAAATAGAAATTTTTATTATAAAAGGGCATGAAAAGTTCATTTGAAGCAATTCTTGATACATAAATAAATAAAACTAATAGACCTCCAAGAAATGTTAAAAATAAAATATATGAAAATCAGTAAGTTTTAATAAATATTCCAGATAATATACAAGTTAATAAAGTTTGTAAAAGAATTATTAATCCTATAGATAATGGGTTTTTTAATAATAGTATAATTAAAGATAATAATAAAATAAAAGATGTTAAAATTAGTTTTGTCATTAATTCAAAAAATAGTTTATAATAAAAATAATAATTTTGGAGATTATAGATAAAGAAATTCTTTTTTTTTGAAGTTTTAAAAGTAAAAACTTAATTTTGATTTACAAGACCAATGTTTTTTTTTAAACTATTAAAACAATTTTAATGATAATATTTATATTTATAGTTCCAATTTTTATATTTATGGTAGGTAATTTTATTTTTGTTTTAAAATATAAACATTTATTAATTATTTTATTAAGATTAGAATTTATGGTTTTAAGAATTTTTTTTTTTTTTTTAATTTTTTTAAGATTTTTTGATTTTGAATTGTATATATTAATAGTATTTTTAGTATTTTCTGTATGTGAGGGGGCATTAGGGTTATCTATTTTAGTTTCAATAATTCGGACTCATGGTAGAGATTATTTTCAAAGTTTTAATTTATTATAATTAAAGTATATAATGATAAAATTTTTTATAATAATATTGTTTATAATTCCTTGTTGTTTTTTAAAGAATATATTTTGAATGGTTCAAATAATATTATTTTTATTCATATTTTTATTTATAAATATAAGTTTAAGATTAATAAGAGGATTTTTTAATATTAGATATATGATTTCTTGTGATATTTTATCTTATGGATTAATTTTATTAAGAATTTGAATTTGTGTTTTAATAATTATGGCAAGTGAAAATTTATTTAAATTAGATTTTTATGTTAATTTTTTTTTATTTAATGTAGTTTTTTTATTAATTATATTATTTTTAACTTTTAGAATAATAAATATATTTATATTTTATTTATTTTTTGAGGGGAGATTAATTCCTACATTGATATTAATTATTGGTTGAGGGTATCAACCTGAACGAATTAAAGCGGGAATGTATTTATTATTTTATACTTTATTTGTTTCATTACCTTTATTAATAGGGATTTTTTATGTTTTTAATGAAATAAGAAGAATAATATTGTATTTTTTGAAGTTTATAAATATAAATAATTATTTATTATATTTTTGTATAATTATAGCTTTTTTAGTTAAAATACCAATATATTTTGTTCATTTATGATTACCTAAGGCTCATGTTGAGGCTCCTGTATCAGGATCAATAATTTTAGCGGGAATTATATTAAAATTAGGGGGTTATGGTTTATTACGATTATTAATTTTTTTACAAGAAATTAATTTAAAATTTAATTATATTATAATTATTATTAGATTATTGGGGGGGTTATATATTAGTTTAAAATGTTTTTGTCAAACTGATATTAAATCGTTAATTGCTTATTCTTCTGTTGCTCATATAAGATTGGTTATTAATGGTATTATAATTATAAATTATTGAGGATTTATAGGTTCATATATTATAATAATTGGTCATGGGTTATGTTCTTCAGGAATATTTTGTTTAGCTAATATTTTATATGAACGTTTACATAGACGAAGATTATATATTAATAAGGGGGTGATAAATTTTATACCTTCTATAGCATTATGATGATTTTTGATAATTTCTTCTAATATAGCAGCCCCCCCTAGATTAAATTTAATAGGGGAAATTAGATTAATTAATAGAATAATAAGATGATCTTGAATTTCAATAATTATATTAGTATTAATTTCTTTTTTTAGAGCTGGTTATAGATTATATTTATATTCATTTACTCAACATGGAGAAAGATATTCAGGTATTTATAGATATTATATAGGAGTATCACGAGAATATTTAATGTTAATTTTACATTGATTACCTTTAAATATAATAATTTTAATGGTAGATTATAGAATGATTTGGTTTTATTTAAATAATTTAATAAAAATATTGATTTGTGGTATCAAAAATATGATTAAAGATCATTTTAAATTATAAATAATATTAAATATTCAATTTGTTATATTTCTTTTTTTTTTTTATTTTTATTAAGAATAATAAATTTATTTTTTATAATTTATTTTATTATAAATGATATTATTATTATTTTAGAATGGGAAATTATTAATTTTAATAGAATAAGAATTATTATATCTATTTTATTAGATTGAATATCATTATTGTTTATAATATTTGTTTTTTTAATTTCATCAGTAGTAATTTTTTATAGAAAGGGATATATATCTTCAGAATTAAATTTAAGACGATTTATTATTTTAGTATTATTATTTGTTTTTTCAATAATATTATTAATTATTAGACCTAATATTATTAGAATTTTATTAGGATGAGATGGATTAGGTTTAGTATCATATTTATTAGTAATTTATTATCAGAATTTTAAAAGATATAATGCAGGAATATTAACTGCTTTAAGAAATCGAATTGGAGATGTAATGATTTTAATAGTTATTTCTTGAATATTAAATTTTGGGAGATGAAATTATATTTTTTATTTAGAATTTATAAAAAATGATTGAGAAATAAAAATAATTAGTATTTTAATTGTAGTAGCTGCAATAACTAAAAGAGCTCAAATTCCTTTTAGATCTTGATTACCAGCTGCTATAGCAGCACCAACTCCAGTTTCAGCACTAGTTCATTCTTCTACTTTAGTAACTGCAGGTGTTTATTTATTAATTCGTTTTAATTTAATATTAGTAGATACATTTATATTTAAAATTTTATTATTATTATCGGGATTAACTATATTTATAGCGGGGATTAGAGCTAATTATGAATTTGATTTAAAGAAAATTATTGCTTTATCTACATTAAGACAATTAGGTTTAATAATAAGAATTTTAAGAATAGGGTTAGTAGATTTAGCATTTTTTCATTTATTAACTCATGCTATATTCAAAGCTTTATTGTTTATATGTGCTGGAGTTATTATTCATATAATAGGGGATATACAAGATATTCGTTTTATGGGGGGGTTAAGATCTTATATTCCATTAACTTTTTTATGTTTAAGAATTTCTAATATAGCTTTATGTGGAATTCCTTTTTTAGCCGGATTTTATTCTAAGGATATAATCTTAGATTTGGTTAGATTTAGAAATTTAAATATTTTAGTTTTTTTATTATACTATATTTCAACAGGATTAACAATATTTTATACTATTCGTTTAATTATATATTTAATATTAGGAGATTATAATTTAATTAGAGTGTATTGTTTATATGAAGAAGATTATACTATATTAAAAAGAATATTTGTTTTATTATTAATAAGAGTAATTAGAGGGAGAATATTAAGATGAATAATTTTTTCTTATCCTTATATAATTTATTTACCTTTAAATTTGAAAATAATAGTTATTTATGTAAGAATTATAGGAGGTATTATAGGTTATTTAGTTAGAAATATAAATATTTATTCAATAAATAAATATTTAATAACTTATAATTTAAGAAATTTTTTAAGATTAATATGATTTATACCTAATTTGTCTACATATGGAATTAGATATTATTTTTTAAATTATGGTCAAAATTTATTGAAAATAGTTGATATAGGATGAAGAGAAATTTATAGAGGGTGAGGTTTTATTAAGGTAATAAAAAAATATTCTAATTTTTATATAATTTATCAAATTAATAGATTAAGAATTTATTTATTTAGATTTATTATATGATTAATTATCAATATTATTATATTAATAATTATTTATTTAAATAGCTTAATTTAAGAGCATAATATTGAAGCTATTAAGGTGATAATTTATCTTTAAATATTTATAAAAATTAATATATTTTATTTATACAATGAAAATGTAAAGTTTTATTTAAACTATATAAATAGAAATATTAATGGAATTTAACCACTAAAAATTAAGTTAGCAGCTTAATTTTAATATTTATATATTTCTTATGAATAATTTAATTGGAATTTATATTCAATTTTGTCATTAACAGTAACATACCTCTATTTGGTTTCAATTAATAAATAAGGAGTATTTATACTCATTCTTTTAAGTCGAAATTAAATGCAAATTTGCTTCTTATTTATTTAATTAATTTAAGATAAATTAATAAAATTAATATTTTTTGAATGCAAATCAAATGTTTTTATAAACTATAATCCTTTATAAAATTAATTAAATTTATATAATTAATTAGTTCAATTTAATATATTTTGATTTCATTCATGATAAAGTCCAATAATTAAAATAAATAAAAAGAATATTCTAATTTTTCTTCATAAAATAAAATTTACTATTTTAAATAGGGGGATAATGGGAAAGATTAATGCAATTTCAACATCGAAAATTAAAAAAATAACTGTAATTAAGAAAAAATGTAGTGAAAATGGAATTCGTGCAGATGATTTGGGATCAAATCCGCATTCAAATGGGGAAGATTTTTCTCGATCTGATAGAGTTTTTTTAGATAAAATGATTGCTAAAATTATTATAATATTAGCAATGATTATAATTAATATTGTAATATTTAATAGAAGTGTTATTATTTATATTAAATAAAGATTTAATCTTTTTGATTGGAAGTCAAATATACTAAATATATTATATAAATAATTAATTTCCTCATCAATAAATAGAAATATAAAGGAATAATCAAACTACATCCACAAAATGTCAGTATCATGCTGCTGCTTCAAATCCAAAGTGATGATTTTTTGAAAAGTGATTATTTAAATGTCGAATTAAACAAAAAAATAAAAATAAAGTTCCAATAATTACATGAAGTCCATGAAAACCAGTAGCTATAAAGAAAGTTGAACCATAAATTCTGTCGGCAATAGAAAATGGTGCTTCAAAATATTCATAAGCTTGAAGAATAGTAAAATAAATTCCTAAGATAATAGTAATAAAAAGACCTTGAGTTATTTGAGTATTATTATTTTCTATTAAAGCATGATGAGCTCATGTTACAGTAATACCTGAACTAATTAAAATAATGGTATTAAGTAAAGGAATTTGAAAGGGATTAAATGGTGTAATACTTAAAGGAGGTCATATAGCACCAATTTCAATATTAGGGGATAATCTTCTATGAAAAAATGCTCAAAAAAAAGATAAAAAAAAAAATACTTCAGAAACGATAAATAAAATTATTCCTCATCGTAAACCTTTAGTAACTAAAATAGTATGTTTACCTTGAAATGTTCCTTCTCGGCAAATATCTCGTCATCATTGATATATAGTTAAAATAATAATAATATAACCTATGATTAATAAGTTAATATTAAAGTTATGAAATCATTTAATTATTCCTGTAACTAATGTTATAACACCAATAGCTCCTGTTAGAGGTCAAGGTCTATAATCTACTAAGTGAAAAGGGTGATTATGAGAAATTTTCATTTGTTAATTAATTAATTAACTTCACTAGAATATAATGTTCTTAAAATAGCAATAACATAAGATTGAATAATAGCTACGGCTGATTCTAAAATTAAAAGTAAAATTTGAAATAAAATTATTAATGAAATTAAATAATAATTTATATTAGGACCAGTATTTCTTAAAAGAGTTATTAATAAATGACCAGCAATTATATTAGCTGTTAATCGAACAGCTAATGTTCCTGGTCGAATAATATTTCTAATAGTTTCAATTAATACTATGAATGGTATTAAAATAGAAGGAGTTCCTTGGGGAATTATGTGGATAAATATGTGGTTTGTATTATTAATTCATCCATAGATTATAAATCTTAATCATAAAGGTAAGGAAATTGATAAAGATAAAGTTAAATGGCTTGTTCTAGTGAAAATATAAGGAAATAATCCTAGAAAATTATTAAATAAAATAAATGAAAATATTGAAATAAAAATAAATGTTGATCCTTGAAAATAATTATTTTTTAATAAGGTTTTAAATTCATTATGTAATTTGATTAAAATGAAGTTTCAGAATATGAAATGTCGATTAGGAATAAGTCAAAATGAATATGGGATAAATAAAATACCTAAAAATGTACTTAATCAATTAAGAGATAGGTTAAATAAATTAGTTGATGGATCAAAAATTGAAAATAAATTACTTATCATTTTCAATTTAGATTTTTTATGTTAATTTTAATTTTATTATTTTTATTTATATTATTATTATTATTATAAAAAATATAATAATTTATAATATTAAAAATCAAAAAAATAGAAATAAAAAATATTAATGAAAAAATTCAATTAATTGGTATTATTTGAGGAATAAAAGAATATTATATATTAATTATAATAATTTAAATTTGACATATTTATGTTATATTTTAACTAATTCTTTCAATAGAAGTAATTGTTAATTTACTATAATTTGGTTTAAGAGACCAATACTTACTTTCAGTCATCTAATGAAGAATAATTATTAATTCAATTAATAAAATTTTTAATTGAAATTCTTTCTACTACAATAGGTATAAAACTATGATTAGTTCCACAAATTTCTGAACATTGACCATAAAAAATTCCTGGTCGATTAATGAAAAATGTGGTTTGATTAAGTCGACCAGGGTTAGCATCAATTTTAACACCTAAAGAAGGGATTGTTCAAGAATGAATTACATCAGTTGCTGTAACTATAATACGAATTTGATTATTTATAGGGAGAATAATTCGATTATCAACATCTAATAAGCGAAAATTATTAGATGATATATCATTAGGTTGGATTATGTATGAATCAAATTCAATATTATGAAAATCTGAATATTCATAACTTCAATATCATTGATGTCCAATTGATTTTAAAGTGATTAGAGGATTATTTAATTCATCAAGTAAATATAATAAACGTAAAGAAGGAAGAGCAATAAAAATAAGAGTAATAGCTGGTAGAATAGTTCAAATTAGTTCAATTATTTGTCCTTCAAGTAAGAATCGATTAGTAAATTTATTAATTAAAAGACTAGATATTAAATAACCAACTAAAATAGTAATTATAATTAAAATAATTAAGGTGTGATCATGAAAAAAAATAATTTGTTCTATTAAAGGTGAAGCTCTATTTTGTAAATTAAAATTAGATCATGTTGCTATTTCTAAAAAAAGGATGAACCTTTATAAATGGGGTTTAAATCCATTACATATAATCTGCCATATTAGAAGTTTCTTAAAATAGGAAGTTCATTATATGAATGTTCAGCTGGGGGTAAATTTTGATATCATTCAATTGATGAAGTTAAATTTAAAGGGAATAAAGCAATTCGTTGATTAATTATTGATTCTCAAACAATAATAAGTATTATTATTACGGCTAATAATGAAATATAGGATCCTAAAGATGAAATAATATTTCAAGAAATAAAAGAATCTGGATAATCTGAGTATCGACGTGGTATACCTGCTAATCCTAAAAAATGTTGTGGAAAGAAAGTTAAATTAACACCAATAAATATGATGAAAAATTGAATTTTTAAGAAAAAGGGGTTTAAAGTAAGTCCGGTAAATAAAGGATATCAATGAATAAATCCTCCTATAATAGCAAATACAGCCCCTATTGATAATACATAATGAAAATGAGCTACTACATAATAAGTATCATGAAGAGAAATATCAATAGAAGAATTAGAAAGAATAACTCCTGTTAGTCCACCTACAGTAAATAAAAATACAAATCCTAATCTTCATAAAATAGATGGAGAATAATTAATTTGTGTTCCATGTAATGTTGCTAATCAACTAAAAATTTTAATTCCTGTTGGAACAGCAATAATTATTGTAGCTGAAGTAAAATATGCTCGAGTATCAATATCTATTCCAACAGTAAATATATGATGTGCTCAAACAATAAATCCTAATAATCCAATAGCTAATATTGCATAAATTATTCCTAAACATCCAAAGGTTTCTTTTTTTCCTCTTTCTTGGGAAATAATGTGAGAAATTATACCAAATCCTGGTAAAATTAAAATATAAACTTCTGGATGGCCAAAAAATCAAAATAAATGTTGATAAAGAATAGGGTCTCCTCCTCCAGCAGGGTCAAAAAATGAAGTATTAAGATTTCGATCAGTTAATAATATAGTAATTGCACCAGCAAGAACTGGAAGAGATAATAATAATAAAAATGCTGTAATTCCAACAGCTCAGACAAATAAGGGTATTTGATCAAATGATATATTATTAAGACGTATATTAATAATAGTAGTAATAAAATTAATTGCTCCAAGAATTGAAGAAATTCCCGCTAAATGTAAAGAAAAAATAGCTAAATCTACAGAACTTCCTCCATGAGCAATATTAGATGAGAGAGGGGGGTAAACTGTTCATCCAGTTCCTGCTCCATTTTCTACGATTCTTCTAGAAATTAAAAGGGTTAAAGAAGGGGGTAATAATCAAAATCTTATGTTATTTATTCGGGGGAAAGCTATATCAGGAGCTCCTAATATTAATGGAATTAATCAATTTCCAAATCCTCCAATTATAATAGGTATAACTATAAAAAAAATTATAATAAAAGCATGAGCTGTTACAATTGTATTATAAATTTGATCATTACCAATTAATGATCCAGGATTACCTAATTCGGCTCGAATTATTATACTTAGAGAAGTTCCAATTATTCCTGCTCAAATTCCAAAAATGAAATATAGAGTTCCAATGTCTTTATGATTTGTTGAATAAAGTCATTTTCGCTAAATAAAATGGCTGAGCTATAAGCGATAAATTGTAAATTTATTAACGAGAATAATCTCTTTTATTAATATATATATATATATATATATATATAATTAGTCTTATATTCATAAAATGATATAAAATTGCAAATTTTAAGGAGTAAAATAATTATACTAAGGCTTAAAGAAATTATATCTTTATATATAATTTTGAAGATTATTAGTTTTATTAACTTAAAACCTTATAGAAAAAAAAAAGTTCTAAGAATTATACTAAAAATTGAAAAAAAAGATATGATATTAATAAATAAAAGATTATTATTTTTACAATAAATTTTAAATCATTTTATTTTAAAATAATTAAATATTAATGAAGAATAAATAATTCGAATATAAAAAAATAAAATAATTAATCTTATTATAATTATAATAAAAGTTATAAAGAAATATTGATTGTTAATTAAATAATTAATGATAATTCATTTGGGGAAAAATCCAATGAAGGGGGGTAATCCCCCTAAAGAAAGAAAATTAATTATTATATTAATTTTAATTAAAGAATTTATATTATTAATAAATAATTGATTAATAAAATATATATTTATTATATTAAATAAAAAACATATAATTCTAATTATAAATCTATAAATTAAGAAAAATAATAATCATAAATTTTCTCTAATTATAATAGCAGATAATATTCAACTTAAATTATTAATAGAGGAAAAAGCTATTAATTTTCGTAAAGAGGTTTGATTAAATCCTCCAATAGCCCCTACAATAACATTTATAATAATAATAATAATAATAAAATTTTTGTTTATATAATAAGATAAAATAATTATAGGGGTAATTTTTTGTCATGATATTAAAATAAAATTATTTAATCAAGATATACCTTCAACAATATTAGGAAATCAGAAGTGAAAAGGGGCTGATCCTATTTTTATTAATATAGAGGAATTAATTATTATAGAAATAAAAAAATTTAATTCGAAGGTTTTTAATAAAATTATTTTTAATAAAATTGCTAATAAAAAATTAATTGAAGCAATAGACTGAGTTAAAAAATATTTTAATGATGCTTCTGTAGTTATTAAGTTATTAGAATTAGAAATTAGGGGGATAAATCTTAAAAGATTAATTTCTAATCCAATTCAACAACCTAATCATGAATTAGATGAAATTGAAATTAAAGTTCTAAAAATTAAAATAAATAAGAATAATATTTTGGGGGAATTGAGGTAAAAATTAATATAAAATAATTTAATAAAATAGTTTTGAAATTAAAATTCATTATAAAAATTATATTTTAGTGTAAGAAGCACAATAATTTTTGATATTATTAGATTTAGTTTAATTCTAAAAAATATAATAAAGGTAAATATTTACTTAATTTATCCTATCAGAATAATCCTTTAATCAGGCACTTTATTAATATTTTTAAAAAAAAGAATTATCTTTATATTTGAGGTATGAGCCCAAAAGCTTAATTTAGCTTATTTTTAA